TTATCAACGATTTCAACAGAGGGTGGTAAAATGATGTCTTGAGCGGTTACATATCCAGGACCTTTGAAACAAATAGACGCGTTTCGAGTTCCATACAGATTACTTCTCAATACAATTTCTTTCAAATTCATTAAAATTTCATGTACTGATTCTTGAATACCTATTATGGTAGAATATTCATGTGGTATTTTCTCTGATTTTGCGCGTGTGATACACGTTCCCTCTATTTCTCCGAGTAAAACTCTTCGCATTGCAATGCCTATTGTATCGGCTTGGCCTTTCATAAGTGGAGACAGAATAAAGCGTCCATAATAAAGACGTTTACTGTCTATTCTTGATTCAACACACTTCCATTGTAGTGTCCGAGTAGATACTCTTATTTTCTCTCGAACCATAGTAATATATTTTTTGATCAAATCCTTGACTTGTTTATTTCTCTTGAAATCTTTTCAATGTTTATTTTTAGTTTTACACACGTCTTTTTTTAGGAGACCTACACCCATTATGTGGCATAGGGGTTACATCTCGTATAAAATTTAATAGTATACCACTTCTACGAATAGCTCTTAATGCCGCATCTCTTCCCAGACCGGGACCTTTTATCATCACTTCTGCTCTTTGCATGCCTTGATCTGCTACTGTTCTGATAGCATTTCCTGCTGCGGTTTGAGCGGCAAAGGGTGTCCCCCTTCGTGTACCTTTGAATCCACAAGTACCGGCGGAGGACCAAGAAATCACCCGACCTCGTACATCTGTAATAGTCACAATAGTATTGTTGAAACTAGCTTGCACATGAATAACTCCTTTTGGTATTTTACGAGTATGCTTACGCGAACTAATACGCCCATTTTTACGCGAACTCATTTTAGGTATAGGTTTTGCCATATTTAATTATTTCATAAAAAGAAGTCCAAGATATATGGTATGGATATATCCATTTCATGTCAAAAACCGATCCTTTATTTATTTTTTTAACTAGTTTATAACTAGAATTAATAGTCGATTTTTCTATATTATATTTTATTTTCGACTTTTTTAGAAAGCCTTTGTTTGTGAAAATATTATCCTTGTCTTTGTTTATGTCTTGGATTGGAACAAATTACTATAATTCGCCCCCGTCTTCGAATCAATCGACATTTTTCACAAATTTTACGAACGGAGGCCCTTATTTTCATATTTATCATTCCTTATTAATAAGTTAATCCAAAAATTTTGGAAGAAAATAAGGTTTCCTTACATTTTGAACTTCTAATTGTAGCCCTCCCTGCAAAAATAATAAAGAAACTTGAAACATACCCAAGGGAAGTGATTTATTTAGTAATTAAATCTTCGTGAATCCCCTATTTTATTCCAGTTAAACCCGCTTTGCATATTCACCCTTGTATATAAGAGGGTGTGAAGTGATATTCTAAATTTGAGTTTTCTCTCTTTCTTAAAAAAAAAATGGATATAAATTTCTCATATAATTCGGATGTTAGAAAGATTACCATATATAACATAAAACTTCTCCGCCTATTCTTTCTAATCGAGCCTCTCGATCTGTCATTATACCTCTAGAGGTTGAAAGAATTACAACCCCCATGCCCCCTAAAATTCGGGGAATTCGTTGATAATTATAATATACTCGTAGACCGGGTGTACTGATCCTTTTTAAATTTAAAAAACTTTTATATGATCCTTTCCTATTTCTTCTGTACCGTAGAGTTAAAACTAAAAAATATTTGTCGTTTTCTATATGTTTTCTGACGTTTTCGACAAAACCCTCTCGTAAAAGTATTTTGACAATGTTTTCTGTGATGTTAGTAAATGGTATTTGAACCATTCCTTTTTTATTCATATCAGCATTTCGTATATAGGTTATTATATCAGCGATGGTATCCTTACCCATAGTAAAAGAAAATGATTGTTGTCCCTTACTTTCTATATAATCAACATGCTCCTTTTTCGATTTATTATTTTCTTTTGATTTTCTATTTCTATCTTTTTATTTGATTTTATATATATTCTTTTTTATCATTATTATATATATTTAAATATATATTTTATTTTTGTAGGTTATCTAGTATTAATCTGAAATATATCTGAAATATATCTGAAAAAATATATCTGAAATTGAAATATATAATAATTGCTACTTCTAATACTTAATAATAATAATTCCAAAAGGGATATATGTGAGATAAACTAGATTAATTAATCCATTTTTTTCACAAAATAATGTATCCATATTATGGTTTCGTCTTATAATACCTCAGGTGCTAATGAAACTATTTTTGTGAAATTTAACTGTCTTAATTCCCGAGCGATTGCGCAAAAGATTCGAGTTCCTTTTGGATTTCCTTCTTGATCAATGACAACTGCAGCATTATCATCATACTGAATTATTATACCGTTGCTACGTTTGAGTTCTTTACAAGTACGTACAATTACAGCTCTGATCACTTCTGATCTTTCTAAGTTCGTATTTGGTACTGCTTCTTTGATTACAGCAACAACAATGTCACCAATATAAGCATATCGTCGATTACTAGCTCCTAGGATTCGAATACACATCAATTCGCGTGCTCCGCTGTTATCAGCTACATTCAAATGAGTTTGAGGTTGAATCATATCATTTTTTTGTTCTTTCAGTCCAAAGATTGAGGTTATAATATTCTGTGTTCAAAAAAGGAATCTACAATTGCATTTTTTTTGTTTTCATCTTTAATAAAGACCTCTTTCCTTTGATTCTAATTATTATCCTGAAATAATGAATTGAGTTCGTATAGGCATTTTGGATGCTGCTATTGAAATAGCCTTTCTTGCTATATTTTCTGGGACCCCGCCCATTTCATACAGTATTTTCTTAGGTTTAACAACAGCTACCCAATATTCGGGAGATCCCTTTCCCGAACCCATGCGTGTTTCAGTAGGTCTTACTGTAACTGGTTTGTCTGGAAATATGCGTACCCATATTTGTCCTCCTCGGCGAACATTTCGTGACATTGCTCGCCGTCCCGCTTCTATTTGTCGAGATGTTATCCAAGCGGGCTCAAGTGCCTGAAGAGCATATCTTCCGAAGCAAATATGATTACCTCGATAAGATATTCCTTTCAGTCTTCCTCTATGTTGTTTACGAAATCTGGTTCTTTGGGGGTTATAATTGATGGTTGTTTCTCAATTCCATCTCTATTACAGAACCGTACATGAGATTTTCACCTCATACGGCTCCTCGCAAATGAAGCAATTCTATATATAAATAGATTTAATCGATACAATAATATGCACTAATATTCATATGTTTAATCAATAATCAAATCCCAGGATTTTTTGATATTTCATAGAATCTATCGGTCTATTCAAAATTTTTATATCTTGTTATATTACTAAATATTTTTTCTAATTAAATTATAGGATTGGCGAAAATCAAAAAAATTCAATAAAATCCAAATTATCGCGGGCGAATATTTACTCTTTTATTATCAAATTCAAATGTAATGTAGGGCACAACTCCTAAAAAAATGAATTGCTTTTTGGTTTCTTCCGCCATCCCACCTAATGAATCATTAAGATTTGTTTAAAAAAAAATCTTAAGTATTTGCAGGTTTCATCGTTCCCACCGCTTCTCGATTAATGGTTAGGTCTGAATTCTACAACGGAGCTCTCTCATATCTAATAGTAAAATTATTTTTTAATATTTATTTTTTCTTGAATCAATCTTCTCAGTTTTTATTGATTCAGAGCTCTTAATGTTCCGAATATATGCATATATATGCATATATCAATTAATTTATATTGATGCTTTATTACACTACCTTTTTTGAGATGACCCATAGACCTTTCCATATTCGAATTCTATATCATTCATATATATATTTCTCTCTTTCTTTCACCCCTTCATTTATCCGTATATTCTTATTGCTTTACAACTAATAATATTATTTTTTTTTAATGTTGCACAATATTTCAGTTGATATAATAATATTAATATATATATCCTATCCTTTTTAGATTTTTTGTTTTGACTAATTCTTTAGATCTAGATAATCCGAAGCGGTGAGTTGGTTATTAGTTCTTTTTAATTAATTTATACCATGAATCGGTTTTTTTGTTAAATTTGAACTGTTCTAAAAAAACTAACGAGTCGCACACTAAGCATAGCAATACAAAAAATATCAAATGATTCATTTGATTTTTTGCTCGATTCAATCTTATAAAATTGATAATTTTGGGGGAATAAAAATCAAGGAATTTTTCATTTTTTGTTTTATTTAAAATAAATATGGCACATTGAAGATAAAGAAAAATATTTTATTCTTTGTTTAGAAATATCCAAACTTTGATCCCTAAAACCCCATAAATAGTTCGAACTGTATAACAACAATAATCAATTTTAGCTCGAATGGTTTGTAGAGGAACCCTACCTTCTCTTATCCACTCAACACGTGCAATTTCTTTTCCGTCGATACGTCCTGCAATTTGTACTTGAACTCCTTTTGTACCTGCTTGTTCAGTTAATTCAATAGCTTTTTTCATTGCTTTACGAAACGAAACTCTATTTTTTAATTGTCCGGCTATAAATTCTGCAAGAATATTAGGGTGTTTATAAGCATTTGCAATTTTTGCAATAGCAATGTTTAGTTTTCGATTCACACAATTCAGTTTTTTTTGCATATACGTCTGTAATTCTTCTATTTTTTGAGGCTTACTTTCTATTAATAATTTAGGAAATCCCATATATATTTTGACTTGAATCAGATCGATTCTTTTTTGAATCTTTATCTGTCCAATTCCCTCGACACCGGAGGATACTTTTATATTTTTTTGTATATAATTTTTGATACAATCTCGTATTTTTTTATCTTCTTGTATATTCTCGGAATAATTTCTTGGTTGTGCAAACCAAAGAGAATCATGACTCTGAGTTGTACCAAGTCTGAAACCAAGCGGATTTATTTTTTGTCCCATAATTCCCCACTACTATACATAAAATGATATGTTTTATTTGTGTAGTTTTTTTT